GAAGAAAATGAGGAAGAATCGACAGAAAATCATGACATTCGTTCAAGAAAAGCTAAACGCGTAGTAATTTTTACTGATAACGATCAGAATACGAATTCTATTACTAGTACGAATAGTAGTAGTAATAATGATCAAGCGGAAGAGGTGGCTTTGATACGTTACTCGCAACAATCGGATTTTCGACGAGATATAATCAAAGGATCTATGCGTGCTCAAAGACGTAAAACAATTACTTGGGAAATGTTTCAAGCAAATGTACATTCCCCCCTTTTTTTGGATCGAATAGACAAAACAGTTTTTTTCGCTTCTTTTGATATTTCGGAAATAATGAATCTCATTTTTAGGAATTGGCTGGGGGGAGAACGAGAACCAGAATTGAAAATTTCCGATTGTGAGGAGGAAGAGATAAAAGAAAGGGAGAAAAAAAACAAAGAGAAAAAAGAGGAAAAGGAACGGATAGCAATATCAGAAACTTGGGATACCATTATATTTGCTCAACCAATAAGGGGTTCCATGTTAGTAACCCAATCTTTTCTTAGAAAATACATTGTATTACCCTCATTGATAATAGTTAAAAATATGGGTCGTATGCTATTATTCCAATTACCCGAATGGTATGAAGATTTGAAGGAATGGAATAGAGAAATGCATGTTAAATGCACCTATAATGGTGTTCAATTATCAGAAACGGAATTTCCCAAAAATTGGTTGACAGATGGTATTCAAATAAAGATTCTATTTCCTTTTTTGCTAAAACCTTGGCGAAGGCCTAAGATACGATCTCATCATATAGATCCAATAAAAAAAAAAAGAAAAAAAGACAATTTTTGTTTTTTAACAATCTGGGGAATGGAAGCGGATCTACCCTTCGGTTCTCCCCGAAAACGACCTTCTTTTTTTGAACCCATTTATAAAGAAGTCGAAAAAAAAATGAGAAAAGTCAAAAAAAAATTTCGAGTTCTAAGATTAAATAAAGAAAAAAAAATATGGTTCATCAAAATATTTCTATTTATAAAACAAATAGTGAAAGTATATGAACCAAATCAAAATGCAAAAGATTCGAAAATCCATAATAAAATTACCCACGAATCGACGATTCAAACTCAATCCATGAATCGGACAAATTTTCCACTTGTAGAAAAAAAAATGAAAGATCTTGTTGGTAGGACAATCATAATAAGTAATCAAATAGAACAAATTACAAAAGAAAAGAAAAAAATAGTTTTAACTTGTGATGATAAAAGATCAGAATCACAGAAAGATATTTGGCAAATATTCAAAAGAAAAAATATTAGATTAATACGTAAATCGCATTTTTTTATGAAATCTTTGATTGAACAAAGATACATGGATATCTTGCTATGTACCATTAACATTTCCAGGATGAATGGACAACTTTTCTTTGAATCAACAAAAAAAATTATCAATAAATCCATTTACGATGATGAAACAAATCAAGAAGGAATTGATAAAACAAATCAAAATACTATGAATTTTATTTCGATTATAAAAAAGTCGTTTTATAATAACAGTATTATTCATACTAATATTCATAGTAATAAAGATTCAAATATTTATTGTGACTTTTCTTCCTTGTCCCAAGCATATGTATTTTATACATTATCACAAAGCCAATTTCTTAACAAGTATCACTTGAGATCTCTACTTCAATATGACGGGACCTATCCCTTTCTTAGGGATAAAATTAAGGATTATTGTATGACACGAGGAATATTTGGCACCAAATCAAGGTATAACAAAATGCCTAAGTCGGGAATGAATAAATGGAAAAACTGGTTAAAGGGTCATTATCAATACAATTTATCTCAGACCAAATGGTCTCGATTAGTACCGAGAAAATGGCGAAATAAAGTCAATCAACGTCATATGATTCAAAATAAAAACTCAATCAAATTAAATTTACATAAAAAAGAAAAAAACCAATTAATTCATTACATGAAACAAAATTATTATGAAGTGGATTCATTGAAGAGTCAAAAAGCCAAATTGAAAAAATACTACAGATATGATCTTTTATCACATGAATATGTAAATTATGGGGATAGGAAAGACTCATATATTTATGGATCAACATTACAAGTAAATAGGAACCAAGAAATTCCATATAATTTTAATATACTGAAACCAGAATCTTTTTATGTATTCGTAAATATAGCCATTAGTGATTATCTAGAACAAGGATATATTATTGATAGGGATAAAAATCTGGATAGAAAATATTTTGATTGTAGAATTCTTCATTTTTGTCTTAAAAAGAATTTCGATATTGAGACCTGGACGAATGTACATATAGGTACCAAGATTAATAAAAATACTAAAGCTAAGAGTGAAAGTAATAATTATCAAAAAATGGAAAAAAAAGATATTTTTTCTCTTACGATTTCTCAAGAAATCAAGGCATCTAATAAAAAAAAAAACTTTTTAGATTGGATGGGAATGAATAAAGAAAAGGTAGATCGTGCCATATCAAATATAGAACCTTGGGGTTTCCCAGAATTTTTGCTACTTTTTGATGCATATAAGATTAAACCGTGGATCATACCAATAAAATTACTTCTTTTTGACTTGTATTTCTATGAAAATATTAATCAATATAAAAACATCAACGTAGATCAAAAAAAGAATCCTCATATATCATCTAATCAAAAAGAGGATCTTGAACTAGAAAAGTCTAACCAAGAAAAAAACGAACAAGAAAGCCAAGGGGATCTTGTATCAGATCTACGAAAAAAAAAAAAAAAAGATATTGAAGAAAATTACACGGGATCAGAGATTAAAAAACATAAAAAGAAAAAACAATCCAAATCCAAGAACAAAAAGGAAGCAGAACTAGATTTTTTCCTGAAAAAGTATTTCCTTTTTCAATTAAGATGGGATGCCCCCTTGAATCAAAGAATGATCAATAATATCAAGGTATATTGTCTCTTACTTAGACTGATAAATCCAAGGGAAATTGCTATATCATCGATTCAAAGAGGAGAGATGCATCTGGATGTAATGCTTATTCAGAAGGATCTAGCTCTTACAGAATTGATAAAAAAAGGAATATTGATTATAGAACCGGTTCGTCTATCTATAAAAAGGGATGGAAAATTGATTATATATCAAACCATAGGTATTTCATTGGTCGATAAGAGTAAGCACCAAGCTAATGGGAAATACATAAAAAAAAGATATGTTGACAAGAATAATTTAGATAGATCCATTGTACGACATACAAATATGCTTGTGAATGAAGACAAAAATTTTTATGATTTTCTTGTTCCTGAAAATATTCCATCTCCTAGACGTCGTAGAGAATTGAGAATTCTAATTTGTTTTAATTCGCGGAATTGGAATGTTATGAATAAAAATCCACTATTTTGTAATGAAAAGAACATAAGAAACTGTGGGCAATTTTTGAATGAGCATCTTAATACAGATGCAAATAAATTCATTAAATTCAAATTGTTTCTTTGGCCTAATTTCCGATTAGAAGATTTAGCTTGTATGAATCGCTATTGGTTTGATACTAATAATGGGAGTCGGTTCAGTATGTCAAGAATACATATGTATCCACGAGTCAGAACACGATTCGGAATTAGTTAATGGTATATTCTATTTCCTATATAATATAACGCACAACATATTTGAAAAATGAATGAAATGAAAGCCGAAACATGTTCACATATATACATTGTGTTAATTTTCTGGTGCACGATACTGATTTAATGGCGTATCCATTCCTAGGAATAAATCTGCAGAATCCCTTTTTTAGGTATAAAAAAAAAGCATTCTCTTTTTTTTTTTTTTGTGAATGCATAAATATATCATCTCTTTCTATCCAAACCAAAATTGCAATTTGATTTGGATAAAATAAAAAAGCAGTATATGAATAAATACAAATTTTTGTGTGTACCAGATTAAAAGAACTGGCATAATATAATTATTATTATTTTTCCCGATCGCTAAAATCCATGAAAAAAAAGAAAAGATAGAATAATTTTTTTATGGTCAAAAGTTCATTCATCTCGTTTATTCCACAAGAAGAAAAAGAAGAAAACAAAGGGGCTGTTGAATTTCAAGTATTCAGTTTCACCAATAGGATACGTAGACTTACTTCACATTTGGAATTGCACAAAAAAGATTTTTTATCACAAAGGGGTCTACGAAAGATTCTGGGAAAACGTCAACGACTCTTGGTTTATTTGTCAAAGAAAAATAGAGTACGTTATAAGAAATTAATTGGTCAGTTGGATATTCGGGAGGCAAAAACTCGTTAATTTAATGATTCGTTTGAGTTTTTTGTTATTAGATTTTTCACTTTGACGAACCTAGTTTTGATAAATTCATGGAATAATGAATCGGGGAAGAAAAAATATGACTATACCGGCTAAAAGAAAAGATCTCATGATAGTCAATATGGGTCCTCACCACCCATCAATGCATGGTGTTCTTCGACTGATCGTTACTCTCGACGGTGAAGATGTTATTGACTGTGAACCCATATTGGGCTATTTACACAGAGGGATGGAAAAAATAGCGGAAAACCGAACAATTATACAATATTTGCCTTATGTAACACGCTGGGATTATTTAGCTACTATGTTCACAGAGGCAATAACGGTAAATGCGCCAGAACAGTTGGGAAATGTTCAAGTACCCCAAAGAGCCAGCTATATCAGAGTAATTATGCTGGAACTGAGTCGTATAGCTTCTCATTTGTTATGGCTTGGACCGTTTATGGCAGATATTGGTGCACAGACTCCTTTTTTCTATATTTTCAGAGAGAGGGAATTACTGTATGATCTATTCGAAGCTGCCACAGGGATGCGAATGATGCATAATTATTTCCGTATCGGAGGAATAGCTGCTGATCTACCTCATGGCTGGATAGATAAATGTTTGGATTTCTGCGATTATTTTTTAACAGGAGTTGCTGAGTATCAAAAACTTATTACGCGGAATCCTGTTTTTTTGGAACGAGTTGAAGGGGTGGGTATTATTAGCGGAGAGGAAGCAATAAATTGGGGCTTATCAGGACCCATGTTACGAGCTTCTGGAATCCCATGGGATCTTCGTAAAGTTGATCATTATGAGTGTTACAATGAATTCGATTGGGAAGTCCAATGGCAAAAAGAAGGAGATTCATTAGCTCGTTATTTAGTACGAATAGGTGAAATGACGGAATCCATAAAAATTATTCAACAGGCTTTAGAAGGAATTCCTGGGGGACCTTATGAAAATTTAGAAGTCCGACGGTTTGATAGAGGAAAGAATTCCGAATGGAATGATTTTGAATATAGATTCATTAGTAAAAAACCTTCACCTAATTTTGAATTGTCGAAACAAGAACTTTATGTGAGAGTAGAAGCCCCAAAAGGAGAATTGGGAATTTATCTGATAGGGGATAATAGTGTTTTCCCCTGGAGATGGAAAATTCGTCCACCTGGTTTCATCAATTTGCAAATTCTTCCTCAGCTAGTTAAAAGAATGAAATTGGCTGATATCATGACGATACTAGGTAGTATAGATATCATTATGGGAGAAGTTGATCGTTGAAATGATAATTGATACGACAGAAGTACAAGCTATCAATTCTTTTTATAGATCGGAATCCTTAAAAGAAGTCTATGGACTCATATGGCTGTTTGTCCCTATTTTGACCCTTATATTAGGAATCACAATAGGAGTACTAGTAATTGTCTGGTTAGAAAGAGAAATATCCGCAGCGATACAACAACGTATTGGGCCAGAATATTCTGGCCCAATGGGAATTCTTCAAGCTTTAGCAGATGGGATCAAACTACTTTTTAAAGAGGACCTTCTCCCATCTAGAGGAGATATTGGTTTGTTTAGTGTCGGACCGTCTATAGCGGTCATATCAATCCTACTAAGTTATTTAGTAATTCCTTTTGGGTATCGCCTTGTTTTAGCTGATCTAAGTATAGGTGTTTTTTTATGGATCGCTATTTCAAGTATTTCTCCTATTGGGCTTCTTATGTCAGGATATGGATCGAATAATAAATATTCCTTTTCAGGTGGTCTACGAGCTGCTGCTCAATCTATTAGTTATGAAATACCATTAACTCTATGTGTGTTATCAATATCTCTACGTGTGATTCGTTGGAACATCAGCTTTTAACTCTTTCCTTTATTTATAGGAAAGAGGTTGAATATATTGAATAGATATTTTTCTTTTTTTTATTCATCATTCGGGCTGATCAATTAAACCAGATAGTTATATGAGTGAAACAAAACAGCTTATAAATTGCAGTAAGAAGAGAAAATCTCATTCCCTATGTACAAGAATAAAGTCGAAGTAAACATAAGCAATGGAAACTGTTTACCCCAAGATTGAGATTCTTTAATTAGTCACCATATCTTGAAGCGGATGCAAAAGATCAACTGTATGGAGTTTCTACTACTACCTTGTATATATTACCATACCGGGATCAATCAAAAATTAGTGGAAGGTTAGAAAGACCAAGGTACACAAAGGATTAGTAATGGAGATAATGTAAGGCATCAAAAAAAGAGATATTTCTGCGTAAAACGAATCATAATAAGGGCTTCAAGTTGGTAGAAATGAGCAAGCAGTACTCCCCACGATTCCGATCTAGAGTATGTTCCTATTCACTGATTAAATAAATGACTATCAAGAACGAATTAATCCTTTATCTATTTTTGACAGTACCCTCTTCAGAGAACGAAGAAAAGGAACAAAAGAAACGGAATGCAATAAAATAATAAATAGTAATAATAGAATAGATAAAATGGAAAAATGAATAAAATAATAAAAAAAGATTCTTATTCTTTCTTTCCTCGATCCATACCCATACATATGGAATTCTTATCATGATTCATGAACTAGTATCTAATTCTTTAGATCTATTGATATAACGAGTATTTTATTAAAGTATTAAGTTATTACTGAAAAAAGAGCAATTAAAATTATAAGGGATGAGATCAATTCGGAAGTGCTTTTTTTGTTATTCTAGCAGACGGAATTTCATTGGTCTAATCGGGGATTGTTTGATGTATTTTTTTATTCTATCTACCTACAAGGATACCAATAATACGGAATCAGTCCTTATATTTATTTGTGACCATAGAGGAGCCGTATGAAGCTGAGGTTTCATGTACGGTTTTGGAATAGCGATAGGAACAGTAATGTTATTTTCGACTATGATTATCTAACAGTTTAAGTACAGTTGATATAGTTGAGGCACAGTCAAAATATGGTTTTTGGGGGTGGAATCTATGGCGTCAACCTATAGGGTTTATAGTTTTTTTAATTTCTTCTCTAGCAGAATGTGAAAGATTACCTTTTGATTTACCAGAAGCAGAAGAGGAATTAGTAGCAGGGTATCAAACCGAATATTCAGGTATCAAATACGGTTTATTTTATGTTGCATCTTACCTCAATCTATTAGTTTCTTCATTATTTGTAGCAGTTCTTTACTTAGGTGGATGGAATTTCTCTATTCCATACATATTCATTCCTGAACTTTTCAGAATAAAGAAAATGGCTGGAGTTTTTGCAATGACAATTAGTATCTTTATTACATTAGTTAAAGCTTATTTGTTTCTGTTCATTCCTATCACAACAAGATGGACTTTACCTAGGATGAGAATAGACCAGCTATTAAATCTTGGATGGAAATTTCTTTTACCTATTTCTTTAGGGAATCTATTATTGACAACTTCTTCCCAACTTGTTTCACTATAAATAAGAAATAAGAGAATAACATAACGATATTTATTTTTTTATTCATAACTTTTCTCAAAGAAGAGAAAGAAACATCAATTTATTTATGGATATCTACAATATGTTCCCTATAATGACTGGGTTCATGAATTATAGTCAACAAACAGTACGAGCTGCGAGGTACATTGGTCAAAGTTTCATAATTACCCTATCCCACACAAATCGTTTACCTGTAACTATTCAATATCCTTATGAAAAATCGATCACACCAGAGCGTTTCCGTGGTCGAATCCACTTTGAATTTGATAAATGTATTGCTTGTGAAGTATGTGTTCGTGTATGTCCCATAGATCTACCCGTCGTTGATTGGAGATTTGAGAGAGATGTTAAAAAGAAACAATTGCTTAATTATAGTATTGATTTTGGGGTCTGTATATTTTGTGGTAACTGCGTCGAGTATTGTCCAACAAACTGTTTATCAATGACTGAAGAATATGAACTTTCCACTTATGATCGTCACGAGTTGAATTATAATCAAATTGCTTTGGGTCGGTTACCAATGTCAGTAATTGGAGATTACGCAATTCAAATAGTTATGAATTCGACTGAAATCAAAATAGACAAAGATAAACCCCTTGATTCAAGAACGATTACGGATTACTAAGATTTTTTTTCATATAAAGGATCCAAGCTTCTTTCATTTCGCTTGGTTAGTAATAAAAAAAAAATACTAACTTAGTAACTAAAATAATAAAAAACGAATAACTATTGATTATCGTCAATCGGGGTTTAATCTAAACTAAGAATAGAATATATTTTTTTCGTGATGATTTCGAAATATACAATTCGAACTACTCTTTTCTTTATATTTCGGATAAAAAAAGTAGGATTGGTCCAATAACTTTATCTATATCTACCTTAATACATACTACATTAAGATTTAATTCAATTAGGAAGGTATCATATACAAGAAAAAAAATGGGGTAACTCATTTCCTGGACCATTGAGTAAGGTCATGCAAAATTTCGACTTATTTATTTCTTCTTTTACACATAATGAATTTACCTGCGCCAATACATGAAATTCTTGTACTATTTCTGGGATCAATCCTTATATTAGGAGGTCTGGGAGTAGTATTATTTACCAATCCCATTTTTTCTGCCTTTTCATTGGGATTGGTTCTTGTTTGTATATCCTTATTCTATATTCCATCGAATTCCTATTTTGTAGCTGCTGCGCAGCTCCTTATTTATGTGGGAGCTATAAATGTCTTAATAATATTTGCAGTGATGTTTATGAATGGTTCAGAGTATTCCAACGATTCCTATCTTTGGACCATTGGAGATGGGGTTACTTCACTGGTTTGTACAAGTATTTTTTTTTCACTAATTACTACTATCCCAGATACATCATGGTACGGAATTATTTGGACGACAAGATCAAAGCAGATTATAGAACAAGACCTAATAAGTAACGTTCAACAAATTGGGATTCATTTATCAACAGATTTTTATCTTCCATTTGAACTCATTTCAATAATCCTTTTAGTTTCCTTAATAGGTGCAATTACTATGGCTCGTCAATAAGAAATACTTAGATAAAAAAATTCTTAGAATTAGAAATTCGAAATCAAAAATGGAAAGGTTTGAAAAAAGTTTTTAGTTTATTGCCAATACCTTCTTTTGTTCTGTAATTATTCTAGTCAAGCGAATCTGTTGAATTGTTGTTCATATTGAAATGAATCCTGATTGATGAGGAGTTTGTCAATGATGTTTGAACATGTACTTTTTTTTAGTGTATATTTATTTTCTATCGGTATCTATGGGTTGATTACAAGTCGAAACATGGTTAGAGCACTGATGTGTCTTGAGCTTATACTAAATTCAGTTAATATTAATCTCGTAATATTTTCTGATTTATTTGATAGTCGCCAATTAAAAGGAGACATTTTTTCAATCTTTGTTATAGCTATTGCAGCTGCGGAAGCAGCTATTGGACTAGCTATTGTTTCGTCGATCCATCGTAACAGAAAATCAACTCGTATCAATCAATCAAATTTGTTGAATAATTAGTCGTAATTTTTATATAAATACAGATATAAGACATATAATATATTATATACCTTGACCAATTTCAATTAGCATATGCTATGATCATAATTGTGTAAACAAAAGTCAAAGTCTCTTGGACCTCTCTCATGAACAGATTTAGAAATAGAATAAATGAATTCTTAAAAAAGAAATTGATAAACCACTGATTCGTCTGGTGTCTAGAATAGAGTATTTACTATTGATTTTACCAGATTGAAAATTTTTTATGTTCAAAACGGAAATTTATAGGTCCAATGTCACATTCAGTAAAAATTTATGATACATGTATAGGGTGTACTCAATGTGTACGAGCCTGCCCCACAGATGTATTGGAAATGATACCCTGGGACGGATGTAAAGCTAAGCAAATTGCTTCCGCGCCAAGAACAGAAGACTGTGTAGGTTGTAAGAGATGTGAATCCGCCTGTCCAACAGATTTTTTGAGTGTCCGTGTTTATTTATGGAATGAAACAACTCGCAGCATGGCTCTATCTTATTGATACGTTACAAAAAACTCCACTTGAATCTTTTGATTCCTCTTTACCGAAAAAACCCGTACTCGGAATAATATAAATTTTATTTATTGAGTACGGGTTTTTCTGGTCAAAGTGTATCTTGTCTTTATCACGAGTTATTTTCCTTGGTTAACAATAATTGTAGTTTTGCCAATATTTGTGGGTTCTTCCATTTTTTTTATTCCCTATAGGGGGAATAAGGTCTTTCGCTGGTATACTATATGTATTTGTTTATTAGAACTCCTAATAACTACCTATGTATTCTGTTATCATTTTCAATTAGACGATCCATTAATCCAATTGGAAGAAGATGCCAAATGGATTAATATTTTTGATTTTCACTGGAGATTGGGAATCGATGGACTTTCCATAGGACCTATTTTACTGACAGGATTTATCACTACTTTAGCCACTTTAGCAGCTTGGCCAGTTACTCGAAATTCACGATTGTTCTATTTCCTCATGTTAGCAATGTATAGTGGTCAAATAGGATTATTTTCTTCTCGAGACCTCTTACTTTTTTTCATTATGTGGGAGTTAGAATTAATTCCTGTTTACTTACTTTTATCTATGTGGGGGGGAAAGAAACGTCTGTACTCAGCTACAAAGTTTATTTTGTACACGGCAGGGGGTTCCATTTTTCTCTTAATAGGAGTTCTAGGTATGGGTTTGTATGGTTTCAATGAACCAACATTAGATTTTGAAAGATTAGCTAATCAATCATATCCTGTGTCATTGGAAATAATATTCTATTTGGGTTTCCTTATTGCTTATGCTGTCAAATCACCAATTATACCCCTGCATACATGGTTACCAGATACCCACGGAGAAGCACATTACAGTACATGTATGCTTCTAGCTGGAATCTTATTAAAAATGGGAGCATATGGATTGATTCGGATTAATATGGAATTATTACCCCATGCTCATTGTCTATTTTCTCCGTGGTTGCTAATAGTGGGAACTATACAAATAATCTATGCAGCTTCAACTTCTCTCGGGCAACGAAATTTAAAAAAGAGAATAGCCTATTCCTCCGTATCTCACATGGGTTTCATAATTATAGGAATTGCTTCTATAACCGACACGGGGCTTAATGGAGCCATTTTACAAATAATCTCTCATGGATTTATTGGTGCTGCACTTTTTTTCTTGTCGGGAACGAGTTGTGATAGAATACGCCTTGTTTATCTAGATGAAATGGGGGGTATATCCATCCCAATGCCAAAAATATTTACTATGTTTAGTAGTTTTTCGATGGCTTCTCTTGCATTGCCGGGAATGAGTGGTTTTGTTGCAGAATTAGTAGTATTTTTTGGAATAATTACCAGTCCAAAATATCTTTTAATGCCAAAAATCTTAATTACTTTTGTAATGGCAATAGGAATCATATTAACTCCTATTTATTTATTATCTATGTTACGCCAGATGTTCTATGGATATAAACTATTCAATGCCCTAAACTCTAATTTTTATTTAGTGGATTCTGGACCGCGAGAACTATTTGTTTCGATCTGTATCCTTCTACCCGTAATAGCAATTGGTATTTATCCAGATTTCGTTTTTTCGCTATCTGTTGATAAGGTAGAAACTATCTTATCTAATTACTTTCATAGATAGTTTCGTTTTCATTAATGAGACTAAAAGTCTTATAAAATAACTGCGATTTTAAGAATTTTTAATTAGAATTTTAACGAGACTCGCGTTTTTGGGAACTATTCAATTCAACAAATAGTTCTCAAAAACGCGCACAAAATTATATTATATAGGGATATGAGCATATATGGTTATGAACAATGTTCCTATGTATTCTTCATGTAACTTATTTTATTCAGTTAGGTGCTAATGTGAATGTGCCATAACTATGTAGACCTATACCTAATAGATTGATTCCAAAATAGCATATCCAAATTATAAGAAATCCTATACAAGCCACAAGTGCCGAATTCGTACCTTGCAAACTTTGATTTGTTCTAGTATGTGAATAAATCGCGAATATGGTCCAAGTAATAAATGCCCAAGTTTCTTTTGGGTCCCAATTCCAATAAGATCCCCATGCCTCATTAGCCCATACTGCTCCCGAAAGTATGCCTATGGTTAAAAAGGTAAACCCTAAACTAATGATACGATAACTCCAATAATCCAAACGTTGAGTTAACTGATATTTGTAATAATTTGGAAATGAAAGAAAAGAAGTGTTTTTTAAAACACTTCTTTTCTCACTTAAGTATTCGTTCTCACCAAATAAAAATGACTTAATTAAGAAATTATTGCTTTTACAAAAAATATCTATTTTTTTTCTAAATGTAATGACTAGAAGAGCAACTGATAATAACGATCCACATAAAAGAGCTGCGTAGCTCAATAACATCATACTTACGTGCATCATTAACCATTGAGATTGTAGAGCTGGTACTAATATTACAGATCGATGCATTTCAGTTGAAAGACCCGACGTAGCGAAGCCTTGGATAAAAATAGCACTCGGTGCGGTTATTGTCTGGAGATCATTTTTATGATTTCTAAAATATGGAATCATATGAATAATGGAAAAACTCCATGAAAGGAAGATTAATGACTCGTATAAATTACTTAAGGGAAAATGTCCTGAATAAATCCAACGAATAATTAATAATCCTGTTATAGAGAAAAAAGTAGCTATTATTCCCTTTTCCGACGAATCACGTAATCCTATCATTTCGTGAACTAATAAGATCATCAAATGAATCATAATCACAATTGAAATGATAGAAAAAGAGATATGAGTTAATATATGTTCTAAAGTTGCAAATATCATAAAAAGGGTCCCATTATACAAAATAGAAATTGCAAATTGAATACATTATAGGTTCTATTGTCTTCCTTTTAGAAAATGAGGGAATGCCGCCACTCGGACTCGAACCGAGATGCTCTAGCACTGCTTCCTAAGAGCAGCGTGTCTACCAATTTCACCATGGCGGCTTACTTGAAATAATAATAGTAAATTCTTGTTGAAGCGTCGAGATTCAAGGATTCCATGTAGTTTAGGAAACATTAGGATCGATGAATAAGGAGTCGTTTAATTCCTATTTGCATTTTAAATAATCGTTAGTCAGTATCATCATAGGATTATGTTTTCACAATCAAGTTTCACGTAGTATAAACAAATTTCCCCCAGAACTTTTTGGACTCGACAGTTTTGTTCTCAGCCGGGGGATGGAACTAAGAATTGTTCTTTTTTATATTTTTTTTATGATTTATTTCATAGATTCAAAATGAAAAAGATGAATTTTATCAATGAACAAAATAAAATAACTAGGATGAAATCCTATCCCAATTTAATAGCTAAATCAAGTCATTTTTCTAATGATGTCGATACTTACTTTAATTAAGTATTAATCTTCCTTGTTCTATAAATAATTAATTGTTAATTCATCATAATATATTTACTAAACTATTTTTGGATAGACATATAATAAGAGAGTTTCAATCTCTATTATAATTGTACTGTACTTTTCACAATAGAATTCTATTTTTCTATTGTGAAAAGTGAATTGATAGGAAAAAAATAAAAAATACTTAGAACCAAATAGAAAGAATAATTTTTTCTAGATACCGATACCACAGCAGCTAGTTATAATTAATATTGAGGAGTTCAATACATCAATACATTTCCATTATAGTTAATACAAACCATTTCATTTAAAAAATGAAATGGAAGTTCTTTGCGACATGTCGATTTAAATTATTCCAAGGCCTTATTACTTGTTTGTGGCACAAAAAAACTTTTTGAATACCCCGTGGAAATTGATTTAGCTAAAGAAAAAGCTTTTACTGCAGCTAGATATCCTTTTTTTTTCCAAATATTTTTTCGAATACGTTTTTTTGACATAGAAGTACGTTTTTTCGGAACTGCCATTCAAAAAAAGTTATTAATTTTATTGTTGTATGTGAAAGACATCTATTGTTCAATATAGATCGTTCCTTCTTTATCTATACTTATTCCGTGGATAATATTAATTATTTAATATTAATTATTATAATTATTTTTTGATAATATATAAATTATATATAGAATTTGTATATATATACATGTGCATCACACATGCCATAACATAGTACATTAAAAAAGAAATAGAAGAAAGGAAAAAAGGATTTTTTTTTATTAAGTTCCGAACATCATTTTTTGAATTTAAGTTCCAATTTCAATAAGTGGTTATTTTGTTAAATAAGATATTCCATTATCTGATAATGGTAATCTTGTAACCTTAGCTATTTTCTTTGTTATTTTTTAGTGCGGTTCTATACGAAGTAAGAAATATCATGGAATTCATGATAAACATAAGTTTTCCTTATTGAATTGGAATCCAATCAATTTAACAATGGGTTAGGTAATCATTCAAAAAAAAATTAACTTGCTTTGTTTTTACTTGAGTTATTGATGGATACTATATTTGAATAAAGTACTCTTTTTTGTGTAACTATTTTTCCTTACTATATGATTATATATCACCAGAATACAATAGTACTATTAGAATGATTAAGAATTTCATATTATGTATCTTAGTATCATTCTTTATCTTTAGGTAAAAAGAGGGAAATAACCTTTTCTTTGTTAATTTTTCCTAGCATTTAACCATTAACTAACCAATTGTAATTTTTGGAATATTTCAAATATAGGCGAAAAAATAAGAATAATTTAAATATTTTTTTTGTTGATTTCTTTTATTATTCCTTTCAAAAAAAAAAATATATATAAGAGTTGGTGAATCGGAAACAACTAAATTAATAAAATAAGAAAAAATTTAACTTAGTATTCTTATGGAATATACATCTCAATATGCATGGATAATACCTTTTCTTCCACTTCCAATTACTATATCAATAGGATTTGGACTTTTGCTTGTTCCAACAGCAACAAAAAATATTCGTCGTATTTGGGCCTTTGCTAGTGTTTTACTTCTAAGTATAGCTATGGCGTTTTCCGCAAATCTGGCTATTCAGCAAATAAATGGAGGTTTTATCTATCAATATCTATGGTCTTGGACCATCAATAGTGATTTTTCCTTAGAGTTCGGACACTTGATCGACCCACTTTCTTCTATTATGTCAATGCTAATTACTACTGTTGGAATTTTGGTTCTTATTTATAGTGACAATTATATGTCTCATGATCAAGGATATTTGAGATTTTTTTCTTATATGACTTTTTTCAATACTTCCATGTTGGGATTAGTTACTAGTTCCAATTTGATACAAATTCATATTTTTTGGGAACTGGTGGGAATGTGCTCCTATTTATTAATAGGTTTTTGGTTCACACGACCTATTGCAGCAAGTGCTTGCCAGAAAGCTTTTGTAACTAATCGTATAGGGGATTTTGGTTTATTATTAGGAATCTTAAGTCTTTATTGGATAACAGGTAGTTTAGAATTTCGTGATTTGTTCAAAATAGTTAATAACTTGATCCATAATAATGAGTTAAACTCTTTATTTGCTATTCTGTGTGCCTCTTTATTATTTGTCGGTGCAGTTGCTAAATCCGCACAATTTCCTCTTCATGTATGGTTACCTGATGCCATGGAAGGACCCACTCCGATTTCGGCTCTTATTCATGCTGCCACTATGGTAGCAGCCGGAATTTTTCTTGTAGCGCGGCTTCTTCCTCTTTTCATAGTTATACCTTACATAATGAATCTCATTTCTTTAATAGGCATAATAACAGTATTATTAGGAGCTACTTTGGCTCTTGCTCAAAGAGACATTAAAAGAAGTTTAGCGTATTCTACAATGTCGCAATTGGGTTATATTATGTTAGCTCTAGGTATAGGTTCTTATCGAGCTGCTTTATTCCATTTGATCACTCATGCTTATTCTAAAGCTTTATTGTTTTTGGGATCTGGATCTATTATTCATTCAATGGAACCTATTGTTGGATATTCACCGGATAAAAGTCAAAATATGGTCCTTATGGGTGGTTTAAGAAGATATGTTCCAATTACAAGAATTTGTTTTTTATTAGGTACATTTTCTCTTTGTGGTATTCCGCCTCTTGCTTGTTTTTGGTCCAAAGATGAAATTCTTAATGATAGTTGGTTGTATTCACCAATTTTCGCTATAATAGCCTTTTTCACAGCGGGATTAACTGCATTTTATATGTTTCGGGTGTATTTACTTACTTTTGATGGGTATTTGCGTGTTCATTTTCAAAATTACAGCAGCACTAGAAATAGTTCGTTCTCTTCAATTTCTTTATGGGGAAAAAAAGAAGTACTTAAAGCGGCCAATCCAAATTTACTTTTCTCAACAATGAATAATAAGGTCTCTTTTTTTTCAAAGGATGCATATAAAATTGATGATAATATAAGAAATCAGATGCGATACTATAGTACTACTTTTGGAAATAAATACACTTCTATGTATCCTCATGAATCGGACAATACTATGCTTTTTCCGATGCTTATATTGGTACTATTTACTTTGTTCGTTGGATCGATAGGAATTTCTTTTGATCAAGGAAAAATAGATTTGGATATATTATCCAAATGGTTAACTCCATCGACAAACTCTTTTCATTCAAATTGGAATCACGGTTCCATGGATTGGTATGAGTTTTTTACAAATGCAATTTCTTCATTAAGTATAGCCCTTTTCGGACTATTCATAGCATCTATTTTCTATGGGTCTGTTTATTCATCTTTCCAGAATTTGGACTTAATCAATTCATTTGTAAAAATAGGACCTAAAAGAATTCTCTTAGACAAAATAAAAAATAGGATATACAATTGGTCATATAATCGTGGTTACATAGATATTTTTTACACTAGGGTATTAACTATGGGTATAAGGGGATTGGCTGAACTAACTCATTTTTTTGATAGACGTATAATTGATGGAATCATAAATGGGGTTGGTGTTACAAGTTTTTTTATAGGGGAAGGGATCAAATATATAGGAGGAGGGCGAATCTCATCTTATCTATTCTTATATCTATCCTATGTATCAATATTTTTATTAATTTTTTTCTATTGATTTTTCAACCCATAAGGAGAAAAAAGTCTTTTCTTTTTTCTCTTCTTTAAGTCTTCCCAATTCCCAATTATCTTGATACCCATCAAGATAAGAATCTTCGTAAACTGGGCTATCTTTATAGCATGTCTCTTTAAAGTTAAAGTGGAATTCATCCTTTGTTTTTTCCTTTCCAT